GTTAATGTAGCTTAATAACAAAGCAAAGCACTGAAAATGCTTAGATGGATTTATAATCCCATAAACACAAAGGTTTGGTCCTAGCCTTATAATTAATTGGAGGTAAGATTACACATGCAAATATCCATAAACCGGTGTAAAATCCCTTAAATATTTACTAAAAAATTAAGGAGAAGGTATCAAGCACATTCAATAGCTTAAGACACCTTGCTCAGCCACACCCCCACGGGACCCAGCAGTGATAAACATTAAGCAATAAACGAAAGTTTGACTAAGCTATACCTCTTTAGGGTTGGTAAATTTCGTGCCAGCCACCGCGGTCATACGATTAACCCAAACTAATTATTCTCGGCGTAAAAAGTGACACTGACAATATCAATAGAATTAAAATCCAACCAATATGTGAAAATTCATCGTTAGGACCTAAATACAATAACGAAAGTAATTCTAATGTCCAAAATCACGACAGCTAAGATCCAAACTGGGATTAGATACCCCACTATGCTTAGCCTTAAACTCAAATAATTAAATAACAAAAATATTTGCCAGAGAACTACTAGCTACCGCTTAAAACTCAAAGGACTTGGCGGTACTTTATATCCACCTAGAGGAGCCTGTTCTATAATCGATAAACCCCGCTATACCTCACCATCCCTTGCTAATTCAGCCTATATACCGCCATCTTCAGCAAACCCTAAAAAGGCATTAAAGTAAGCTCAAGAACAAACATAAAAACGTTAGGTCAAGGTGTAGCCAATGAGATGGGAAGAAATGGGCTACATTTTCTTTCAAAAGAACAAACGAAACCCTTTATGAAATTAAAGGATAAAGGAGGATTTAGTAGTAAATTAAGAATAGAGTGCTTAATTGAATAGAGCAATGAAGTACGTACACACCGCCCGTCACCCTCCTCAAATTAAACAAATATAATTATACATAATATACTAACTAAGTTTACGAGAGGAGATAAGTCGTAACAAGGTAAGCATACTGGAAAGTGTGCTTGGAATAATCACAGTGTAGCTTAATACTAAAGCATCTGGCCTACACCCAGAAGAATTCATAACACATGAACACTTTGAACTAATTCTAGCCCTACCCCTCACCCCACCTAACTATTTCTATCTTATAAATCAAAACATTTATTTCAATAAAAGTATTGGAGAAAAAAATTATCCTTAGGAGCTATAGAACAAGTACCGCAAGGGAAAGATGAAAGATTAATTAAAAGTATAAATAAGCAAAGATTAAACCTTGTACCTTTTGCATAATGAATTAATCAGAAAAACTCTAGCTAAACGAATTAAAGCTAGAACCCCCGAAACCAGACGAGCTACCTAAAAACAATTTCTTGAATTAACCCGTCTATGTCGCAAAATAGTGGGACGATTTTTAGGTAGAGGTGAAAAGCCTAGCGAGCCTGGTGATAGCTGGTTACCCAAAAAATGAATATCAGTTCAACTTTAAGCTTACCACAAGAACAAAAAAAAATCCCAACGTAAACTTAAAATATAGCCAAAAGAGGGACAGCTCTTTAGGAAAGGAAATAACCTTATATAGTGAATAAATATCCACCTAACTTAACCATTGTAGGCCCAAAAGCAGCCATCAATAAAGAAAGCGTTCAAGCTCAACATTAAAATCAACCAATCTNAAACATTTACAATAAATTCCTATAATATAAATTGGGTTAATCTATCATTACATAGATGAAATACTGTTAATATGAGTAACAAGAATATAATTCTCCAAGCACAAGTGTATAACAACTCGGATAACCATTGTTAGTTAAAGAACCATAGATAACAAACCTCTAATTAAATTATCTAAAACTACACCCGTTAACCCGACACAGGAGTGCCTTAAGGAAAGATTAAAAAGAATAAAAGGAACTCGGCAAACATAAATCCCGCCTGTTTACCAAAAACATCACCTCTAGCATAACAAGTATTAGAGGCATTGCCTGCCCAGTGACTAACGTTAAACGGCCGCGGTATCCTGACCGTGCAAAGGTAGCATAATCACTTGTTCCTTAATTAGGGACTAGCATGAATGGCTAAACGAGGATTTAACTGTCTCTTATTCTCAATCAGTGAAATTGACCTTCCAGTGAAGAGGCTGGAATAATATAATAAGACGAGAAGACCCTATGGAGCTTAAACTTATTAGCTTAATTATTTATATTAAAATCTATTGATCTAAAAACATAAACATAAGCTAAAAATTTCGGTTGGGGTGACCTCGGAGAATAAAAAATCCTCCGAATGATTTTAGCATAGACCTACAAGTCAAAGCAATTACCAAATCTAATTGACCCAAAAATATTTGATCAACGGACCAAGTTACCCTAGGGATAACAGCGCAATCCTATTTAAGAGTTCATATCGACAATTAGGGTTTACGACCTCGATGTTGGATCAGGACATCCCAATGGTGCAGAAGCTATTAATGGTTCGTTTGTTCAACGATTAAAGTCCTACGTGATCTGAGTTCAGACCGGAGCAATCCAGGTCGGTTTCTATCTATTCACAATTTCTCCCAGTACGAAAGGATAAGAGAAATAGAGCCCCCTTAAAAATAAGCGCTCTTAACCTAATTTATGAATAAAATCTCAATACAGTAATAATGTAAACTTAAAAAATCTAGACAAGATTATTAGGGTGGCAGAGCCAGGTAATTGCGTAAGACTTAAAACTTTATTCCCAGAGGTTCAATTCCTCTCCCTAATAATGTATTTCATTAACGTCCTAACCCTCCTAGTTCCTATTCTAATCGCCATAGCCTTCCTAATTCTAGTAGAACGAAAAATCCTAGGATATATACAACTACGAAAAGGCCCCAACATCGTAGGCCCATACGGAATTCTCCAACCATTCGCAGATGCTATAAAACTATTTATAAAAGAACCAATACGACCCTTAACCACCTCTATATCATTATTCATCATTGCACCAACTCTATCACTCTCCCTAGCCTTAAGCTTATGAATTCCCCTACCAATACCACACCCACTAATTAACCTAAACCTAGGAGTCTTATTTATCCTAGCAACATCAAGCCTTTCAGTATACTCTATTCTATGGTCCGGATGAGCTTCCAACTCAAAATACTCCTTATTCGGAGCATTACGAGCAGTTGCTCAAACAATCTCCTATGAAGTAACAATAGCCATTATCCTTCTCTCAGTACTATTAATAAACGGATCTTTCTCCCTACAAACACTAATCACCACCCAAGAACAAATATGATTAATTATTCCAACCTGACCAATAGCCATAATGTGATTTATCTCAACACTAGCAGAAACAAACCGAACCCCATTTGACTTAACAGAAGGAGAATCAGAACTAGTATCAGGCTTTAACGTAGAATATGCCGCTGGCCCATTCGCCCTATTCTTTATAGCCGAATATACCAATATTATTTTAATAAATGCCCTAACAACTATTATCTTTTTAGGCCCCCTTTACAACACAAACTACCCCATACTATACTCAATCAGCTTTATAACAGAAGCACTAGCCATAACCACAGTATTCCTATGAATCCGAGCATCATATCCACGATTCCGCTACGACCAACTCATACATCTCTTATGAAAAAACTTCCTACCACTAACCCTAGCATTCTGTATATGACATATTTCCCTCCCAATCTTTATAGCAAGCATCCCTCCCTATCTGTAGAAATATGTCTGACAAAAGAGTTACTTTGATAGAGTAAATTATAGAGGTTCAAATCCTCTTATTTCTAGGACAATAGGAGTCGAACCTATACCTAAGAATTCAAAATTCTCCGTGCTACCTGTACACCCCATCCTAACTAAGTAAGGTCAGCTAACTAAGCTATCGGGCCCATACCCCGAAAATGTTGGTTTAAATCCTTCCCGTACTAATTAACCCTATCACCATCATTATCATCTACTTCACCATCCTCATGGGTCCCGTAATTACTATATCAAGCACCAATCTCATACTCATATGAATTGGCTTAGAACTAAGCCTCCTAGCTATTACTCCACTACTAATCGACAAAAAAAATCCACGATCAACCGAAGCCGCAACAAAATACTTTATTACACAAGCAACAGCCTCAATAATTATCCTCCTCGCCATCGTATTAAACTATAAACAACTAGGAACATGAATATTCCAACAACAAACAAATAGTATTCTACTTCACATAACACTAATTTCACTATCAATAAAACTAGGACTAGCACCATTCCATTACTGACTGCCCGAAGTAACACAAGGAATCCCAATACATACAGGCCTAATCCTTCTAACATGACAAAAAATTGCCCCCTTATCCATTATATTTCAAATTTTCCAACTCCTAAATCCAACTATCATTCTAACCCTTGCAATCTCATCAATCTTCGTAGGAGCATGAGGAGGACTAAACCAAACACAAACTCGAAAAATTATAGCATATTCATCAATCGCCCACATAGGATGAATAGTAGCAATCCTCCCATACAACCCAAATCTCATACTTCTCAACCTTACCATCTACATCATACTAACAATTCCAATATTCATAGTATTGATAACAAATACATCCACAACAATCAACTCAATCTCACTCCTATGAAACAAGAAACCAATAATTCTTATAATTACCTCTTTACTACTATTATCCCTAGGAGGCCTCCCACCATTAACAGGATTTCTACCAAAATGAGCCATCATCACCGAATTAATCAAAAACAATTGCACCATCACAGCAACCTTAATAGCTATAATAGCTCTCCTAAACTTATTCTTCTACACTCGCTTAATTTATTCTACCTCTCTAACAATATTTCCAACCAACAACAACTCCAAAATAGTATTACACCAAGAAAACTATAAATACAACTTTACATTATCAATCCTAACAACCCTAACCACACTAACCCTACCACTCACACCACAACTATTATAACAGAAGTTTAGGATATAGTAGTCCAAAGGCCTTCAAAGCCTTAAGAAAACAACCAAGTTTAACTTCTGACAAGGACTGCAAGATCACATCTTACATCTATTGAATGCAAATCAATCGCTTTAATTAAGCTAAGACCTCAACTAGACTGGTAGGACTCAAACCTACGAAATTTTAGTTAACAGCTAAATACCCTAATACTGGCTTCAATCTACTTCTCCCGCCTATCAGAAAGGGGGCGGGAGAAGCCTTAGTAGAAAATTCTCTACCTCTTCGAATTTGCAATTCGACATGATAACACCTTAAGGCCTGGTAAAAAGAGGACTTAAACCCCTGTGTTTAGATTTACAGTCTAATGCTTACTCAGCCATTTTACCTATGTTCGTAAATCGTTGATTATTCTCAACAAACCACAAAGACATTGGTACCCTATACTTACTATTTGGCGCTTGAGCAGGAATAGTAGGAACAGCACTAAGTATTCTAATCCGAGCTGAATTAGGACAACCAGGCGCACTCCTAGGAGACGACCAAATCTATAACGTAATTGTTACTGCCCATGCATTTGTTATAATTTTCTTCATAGTAATACCAATCATGATAGGAGGCTTCGGAAACTGACTAGTACCACTAATAATTGGAGCCCCTGATATAGCATTTCCACGAATAAATAATATAAGCTTCTGACTATTACCCCCATCATTCCTTCTTTTACTAGCATCATCAATAGTAGAAGCAGGGGCAGGAACAGGATGAACAGTATATCCACCTCTAGCCGGAAATCTAGCCCACGCTGGAGCATCAGTAGACTTAACAATCTTCTCCCTACATCTAGCAGGAGTGTCATCCATCTTAGGAGCCATCAACTTTATTACCACTATCATTAACATAAAACCCCCAGCCATAACCCAATATCAAACACCACTATTTGTATGATCCGTACTAATTACAGCGGTACTTCTTTTACTATCCCTCCCAGTCCTAGCCGCAGGAATTACAATACTACTAACAGATCGAAATTTAAATACAACATTCTTTGACCCAGCAGGAGGTGGAGACCCTATTCTCTACCAACACTTATTCTGATTTTTCGGTCACCCAGAAGTCTATATTCTTATTCTACCAGGATTTGGTATAATCTCACACGTAGTTACATACTATTCTGGAAAAAAAGAACCATTTGGATATATAGGAATAGTATGAGCCATAATATCCATTGGCTTCCTAGGTTTCATTGTATGAGCCCACCACATATTTACAGTAGGCTTAGACGTAGATACACGAGCTTATTTTACATCTGCCACCATAATTATTGCAATCCCCACAGGAGTTAAAGTATTTAGCTGACTAGCGACACTACATGGAGGTAATATTAAATGATCCCCAGCTATACTATGAGCCCTAGGATTTATCTTCCTATTTACAGTAGGAGGACTAACCGGAATTGTCCTATCTAATTCCTCCCTAGACATTGTACTTCACGACACCTATTATGTAGTAGCCCACTTTCACTACGTCTTATCTATAGGAGCCGTATTTGCTATTATAGCAGGCTTCGTACACTGATTCCCACTATTTTCAGGCTATACTTTAGACGACACATGAGCAAAAACTCACTTTATCATTATATTCGTAGGAGTAAACATAACATTTTTCCCTCAACACTTCCTAGGTCTCTCAGGAATACCTCGACGATATTCTGATTATCCAGATGCCTATACCACATGAAATACTATCTCCTCTATAGGATCATTTATTTCACTAACAGCTGTTCTTGTAATAATTTTTATAATTTGAGAAGCCTTCGCCTCCAAACGAGAAGTCCTATCAATTTCCTACTCATCAACAAACCTAGAATGACTTCACGGCTGTCCCCCACCCTATCATACATTTGAAGAACCTTCTTACGTAAAAGTTAAATAAGAAAGGAAGGATTCGAACCCCCTAAAACTGGTTTCAAGCCAATCCCATAACCTCTATGTCTTTCTCAATAAGATATTAGTAAAATCATTACATAACTTTGTCAAGGTTAAATTATAGACTTGAATCTATATATCTTATATGGCTTATCCCTTCCAACTAGGCCTACAAGATGCCTCATCCCCTATCATAGAAGAACTAATAAACTTCCATGACCATACACTAATAATCGTTTTCCTTATTAGTTCCCTAGTACTTTATATTATTTCACTTATATTAACAACAAAATTAACACATACAAGCACTATAGACGCTCAAGAAGTAGAAACAATTTGAACCATTTTACCAGCTGTTATTCTCATTATAATTGCCTTACCCTCCTTACGAATTCTATATATAATAGATGAAATCAACAACCCCGCACTAACAGTTAAAACTATAGGACATCAATGATACTGAAGCTATGAATATACTGACTACGAAGACCTATGCTTTGATTCATATATAATCCCAACAAATGACTTAAAACCAGGAGAACTACGACTCCTAGAAGTAGATAATCGAGTTGTATTACCAATAGAACTCCCAATCCGTATATTAATTTCATCCGAAGACGTACTTCACTCATGAGCCGTACCCTCACTTGGACTAAAAACTGACGCAATCCCAGGACGTCTAAATCAAGCTACAGTATCATCAAACCGACCAGGGCTATTCTATGGCCAATGTTCTGAAATCTGCGGATCTAACCACAGCTTCATACCTATTGTCCTTGAAATAGTACCATTAAAACATTTCGAAAATTGATCAACCTCAATAATCTAAACTCATCATGAAGCTTAAAGCGTTAACCTTTTAAGTTAAAATTAGGGACCCTAAATCCCCATGATGATATGCCACAACTAGACACATCAACATGATTCATTACTATTATTTCATCAATAATTACCTTATTTATTTTATTTCAACTAAAAATTTCTACACAATCCTTTCCATTAGCTCCAACACCAAAAACCATAGAAACACAAAAAACTAAAACCCCTTGAGAACTAAAATGAACGAAAATCTATTCTCCTCTTTCATCACTCCAACAGTAATAGGCCTACCAATTGTTATTACCATCATCATATTTCCATCAATCTTATTTCCATCGTCAGAACGTCTAATCAACAATCGCCTCCATTCCTTCCAACATTGACTAATTAAACTTATTATTAAACAAATAATGCTTATTCACACCCCAAAAGGACGAACCTGATCCTTAATAATCGTATCCTTAATTATATTTATTGGATCCACAAATTTATTAGGACTTCTACCACACACATTCACCCCTACCACCCAACTATCTATAAACCTAAGCATAGCCATTCCATTATGAGCCGGAGCTGTAATCTTAGGATTCCGTCATAAACTAAAAAATTCACTAGCCCACTTCCTTCCACAAGGTACTCCTATCTCTCTAATTCCAATACTTATTATTATCGAAACAATTAGCCTATTTATCCAACCTATAGCCCTAGCCGTTCGACTAACAGCCAATATCACTGCAGGTCACCTTCTAATACACCTAATTGGCGGAGCTACTCTAGTATTAATAAATATCAGCCCACCCACAGCCACTATTACATTCATCATCCTACTTCTACTAACTATACTAGAATTCGCCGTAGCCCTAATTCAAGCTTACGTATTTACCCTCCTAGTTAGCCTATACCTACACGATAACACATAATGACCCACCAAACCCATGCATATCACATAGTAAATCCGAGCCCATGACCACTAACAGGAGCATTTTCAGCTCTCCTACTTACATCCGGCCTAACAATATGATTCCACTACAACTCAACCACTCTACTAACCCTAGGCTTACTCACAAATATCCTAACAGTATATCAATGATGACGAGACGTAATCCGCGAAGGAACATACCAAGGCCATCATACCCCTGTAGTACAAAAAGGACTCCGATACGGAATAATCCTATTCATCATTTCCGAAGTATTCTTTTTCGCAGGATTTTTCTGAGCATTCTACCACTCCAGCCTAGTCCCAACACATGACCTCGGAGGCTGCTGACCACCAACAGGAATTACACCTCTTAATCCCCTAGAAGTCCCACTACTTAATACATCAGTTCTACTAGCATCAGGAGTTTCAATTACATGAGCACATCATAGCTTAATAGAAGGTAAACGAAACAACATAAATCAAGCCCTATTTATTACCATTATATTAGGTCTATATTTTACCGCCCTACAAGCTTCAGAATATTTCGAAACCTCTTTCTCCATCTCAGATGGCATCTATGGATCAACATTCTTCATAGCAACAGGATTTCACGGACTCCACGTAATCATTGGATCCACATTCCTAATTGTATGTCTTCTACGACAACTAAAATTTCACTTTACATCTAAACACCACTTTGGATTTGAAGCAGCAGCATGATACTGACACTTTGTAGACGTAGTCTGACTTTTCCTATACGTATCTATCTATTGATGAGGATCTTACTCTCTTAGTATAATAAATATAACTGACTTCCAATTAGTAGATTCTGATAAGACCTCAGAAAAGAGTAATAAATCTCCTCATTATTTTACTCACAAATATCTCACTATCACTAATCCTAGTTCTACTAGCATTTTGACTTCCCCAAATCAATCTATACTCAGATAAAGCAAACCCTTATGAATGCGGCTTTGACCCAACAAGCTCTGCACGACTACCATTCTCAATAAAATTCTTTCTAGTAGCCATTACATTCCTACTATTTGACCTAGAAATTGCACTACTACTTCCTCTCCCATGAGCAATCCAAACTACTAACATAACTGCAGTAATAACCACAGCCTCCATCCTAATCACAATCTTATCTCTAGGACTAGCATATGAATGACTACAAAAAGGACTAGAATGAACAGAATAACTGGTAATTAGTTTAACTAAAATTAATGATTTCGACTCATTAGATTATGATTACATTCATAATTACCATCATGACATCCGCTTTCCTCAACCTCACACTAGCCTTTACCTTATCCTTACTAGGGACCTTCATATTCCGCTCTCACCTAATATCTACTCTCTTATGCTTAGAAGGTATAATACTATCATTATTTATTATAACCTCAATAGCTACCCTAAACTCCAACTCAATAGTCTCAATACCTATCCCCATCACAATTCTAGTATTTGCAGCATGCGAAGCAGCTATTGGATTAGCCCTCCTAGTAAAGGTATCTAATACATATGGAACCGACTATGTACAAAACCTTAACCTCTTACAATGCTAAAAATTATCTTCCCCTCACTCATACTCCTCCCACTCACCTGACTATCACCACAAAAAAAGATCTGAATTAACACCACCTCCTACAGCTTCTTAATCAGCCTTACAAGCCTATTTTTACTCTGACAAAACGAAAACAACATAAACTTTTCCACAATATTCTTCTCAGACCCTCTATCCACACCATTAATCATCCTCACAACCTGATTACTTCCTTTAATACTAATAGCCAGCCAAAATCACCTAAAAAAAGAAAATACGACCCACCAAAAAATCTACATCTCAATACTAGTAAGTCTTCAAATTATCCTAATTATAACATTCTCCTCTACCGAGCTAATTATATTTTACATCCTATTTGAAGCCACCCTAATCCCAACCCTTATCATTATTACCCGATGAGGAAACCAAACAGAACGACTAAACGCAGGACTTTATTTTCTATTTTATACACTAACTGGCTCCATCCCATTATTAATTGCCCTCATCTGAATTCAAAACTCTATAGGATCCTTAAATTTCCTAATCCTATCACTAACAACTCCCCCAATCAAACTCTCTTGATCCAACAATATTCTATGATTAGCATGCATAATAGCATTTCTCGTTAAAATACCCCTATATGGTATCCACCTATGACTTCCAAAAGCCCATGTAGAAGCACCAATTGCAGGCTCCATAGTCCTAGCCGCTATTCTCCTAAAACTAGGAGGCTACGGAATAATACGAATCTCTATCATCTTAGATCCCTTAACAAAACATATAGCCTACCCCTTCATCCTACTTTCACTATGAGGTATAATCATAACCAGCTCCATTTGCCTTCGCCAAACAGACCTTAAATCATTAATCGCCTACTCATCAGTCAGCCACATAGCCCTAGTCATTGCATCTATCATAATTCAAACCCCCTGAAGCTTTATAGGAGCCACAGCACTTATAATTGCCCACGGCCTAACCTCTTCACTCCTATTTTGTCTAGCAAACACTAACTACGAACGCATTCACAGTCGCACAATAATCATAGCCCGAGGATTACAAATAATCTTTCCACTAATAGCAACATGATGATTAATTGCAAGTTTAACCAACTTAGCCCTTCCCCCATCAATTAACCTTCTAGGCGAATTATTCATCGCAATATCACTCTTCTCCTGATCAAATTTTTCCATTATTCTAATAGGACTTAATATTATCATTACAGCTACATACTCCATATACATAATCATTATAACTCAACGAGGTAAACTAACCAACCATATAAACAACCTACAACCCTCACATACACGAGAACTCACACTCATAGCCCTACACATTATCCCAATCATTCTACTAACCATCAACCCCAAACTAATCACAGGACTAACAATATGTAAATATAGTTTAAAAAAAACATTAGATTGTGAATCTAACAACAGGAAGTGAAACTCCTTATTTACCAAGAAAGAGCGCAAGAACTGCTAATTCACGCCACCGTGCCTAAACACATGGCTTTCTTACTTTTATAGGATAATAGTAATCCATTGGTCTTAGGAACCAAAAACCTTGGTGCAAATCCAAATAAAAGTAATAAACATTATATCATCATCCATCCTTATAATTTTTATTCTCCTTCTAACACCAGTATTTATATCTATAACAAATCTAATAAAATATATTAACTTCCCATTATATGTCACAGCATCAATTAAATATTCATTTATATTAAGCCTTTTACCTCTCCTTCTATTCTTCTACTCAAATACAGAATGCATAATCACCAGCTGACACTGAATAACCATAAATTCAATAAAACTTTCAATAAGCCTGAAAATTGACTATTTTTCCATCCTATTTCTCCCAATCGCCCTATTCGTAACATGATCCATTATACAATTCTCCTCATGATACATGCACTCGGACATACACATTAACCAATTCATTAAATATTTACTACTATTTTTAATTACTATACTTATTCTAACTACAGCTAACAATCTATTCCAACTTTTCATCGGATGAGAAGGCGTAGGCATTATATCATTCCTACTCATTGGATGATGATATGGCCGAACAGACGCAAACACTGCAGCCTTACAAGCAATCCTATATAATCGCATCGGAGACATCGGATTTATCCTAGCCATAACATGATTTTGCCTCAACACAAACTCCTGAGAAATTCAACAAATTTTACTTACTAACAATAACAACTTCATACCACTTATAGGCCTCCTAATCGCAGCCACAGGAAAATCAGCTCAATTCGGACTACACCCCTGACTTCCATCAGCCATAGAAGGACCTACTCCAGTCTCAGCCCTACTCCACTCAAGTACTATAGTAGTAGCAGGAATCTTCCTAATAATCCGATTCCACCCGCTATCCTCAAACAACAACACCATTTTAACATTAATACTATGTCTAGGAGCTTTAACCACACTATTTACAGCCATCTGCGCACTAACTCAAAATGACATTAAAAAAATCGTAGCATTCTCCACATCCAGCCAACTAGGCCTAATAATAGTAACATTAGGAATAAACCAACCATATTTAGCATTCCTACATATCTGCACACACGCATTCTTCAAAGCAATACTTTTCTTATGTTCCGGATCAATCATCCATAACCTAAATGATGAACAAGACATTCGAAAAATAGGAAGTACAATAAAAACTATACCAATTACCTCCTCATGCCTCATTATCGGCAGCCTAGCCTTAACAGGAATACCATTCCTCACAGGATTTTATTCAAAAGACCTTATTATTGAAGCCCTTAACACCTGCAACACAAACGCCTGAGCCTTAATAACTACACTAATTGCTACATCCATAACAGCTATATACAGCATACGAATTATCTACTTCGTTACCATAACTAAACCACGACACTCCCCCCTAATAACTATTAATGAAAAAGACCCCAATATAATTAATCCCATTAAACGCCTAGCAATAGGAAGCATTCTAGCCGGATTCCTCATCTCATATAATATCCCCCCAACCAATATTCAAACCCTCACAATACCATGATACTTAAAAACCATAGCTTTATTAATCTCCATCACAGGATTCCTAATCGCCCTAGAATTAAATAACCTAAGCCTAAAATTTACAACAAACAAAATCAATCCACAAACAACATTCTCAACCTCATTAGGCTATTTTCCCACAATTATCCACCGTATATTTCCCCTAAAAACTCTCAACTCCAGCTTCAAAACATCCCTAAATCTTCTAGACCTAATTTGACTAGAAAAAACAATTCCCAAAGCTATATCCACCTTACACTCTAATTCATCTAAACTGTTAACCAACCAGAAAGGCATAGTAAAATTATATTTTATATCATTCCTAATTTCCCTAATTACCATCACCATCCTATATATCATTAATCTCGAGTAATCTCAATAATAATAAAAATACAAGCAAATAAAGACCACCCAGCCACAACCATTATTCAAGCCGCACAACTATATATTACCGCAACCCCAATACCACCCTCTAACATCATACCAACATCATCAACCTCATAAATCATTCAACCCCCTATCCCATCCAAATCAACCAACCCACCCTCACCATAATTATCAAACACATAAACCAAAAATAGTTCCATAAAAAAACCAACTACCAAAAAACCAAAAATCAACCAATTAGAACTTCAAGTCTCAGGATATTCTTCAGTAGCCATAGCAGTCGTATACCCAAACACAACCATCATACCCCCCAAATAAATTAAAAACACCATTAATCCTAAAAACGAACCACCAACCCCCAAAACTATTAAACAACCTATAAATCCACTAATAATCAAACCAAACCCCCCATAAATAGGCGAAGGCTTTAACGCCAACCCAAGACATCCAGTTAAAAACAACAGACTTAAAATAAAAATATAATTAACCATTATTTCTACACAGCATTTAACCGTGACCAATGACATGAAAAACCATCGTTGTAATTCAACTATAGAAACTCAATGACAAATATCCGAAAAACTCACCCACTAATAAAAATCATCAATCACTCATTCATCGATCTTCCTGCTCCATCTAACATTTCATCCTGATGAAACTTCGGCTCCCTACTAGGAATCTGCCTGATAGTACAAATCATTACAGGCTTATTCCTAGCCATACATTACACATCAGACACAACAACAGCATTCTCATCAGTAGCCCATATCTGCCGAGATGTAAACTACGGCTGACTAATCCGATATATACATGCAAACGGAGCCTCCATATTCTTCATTTGCCTATTCCTCCATGTAGGACGAGGTATATACTACGGATCTTACACATTTCTAGAAACATGAAACATTGGAGTAATCCTATTATTTACAGTTATAGCCACTGCATTCATAGGCTATGTACTCCCATGAGGACAAATATCATTCTGAGGTGCTACAGTAATTACAAACCTGCTATCAGCCATCCCATACATCGGAACCACCCTAGTAGAATGAATCTGAGGGGGTTTCTCAGTAGACAAAGCAACCCTAACCCGTTTCTTTGCATTCCACTTTATTTTACCATTCATCATCACAGCTCTTGTAATCGTACACCTACTATTCCTACACGAAACAGGCTCAAACAACCCAACAGGCCTAAACTCAGACGCAGACAAAATTCCATTTCACCCATACTACACCATTAAAGACATCTTAGGAGCTCTAATCATAATTACACTACTAATAATTCTAGTATTATTTTTTCCAGACCTATTAGGAGACCCTGACAACTACACACCAGCTAACCCCCTAAACACCCCACCACATATCAAACCAGAATGATACTTCCTATTTGCCTACGCTATCCTCCGCTCCATTCCAAACAAACTAGGCGGCGTACTAGCCCTAATCCTATCCATCCTAATCTTAGCCTTCCTACCCTTTCTTCATACCTCAAAACAACGCAGTATAATATTCCGCCCAATTACCCAAACCCTATACTGAATTCTAGTAGCAAACCTACTAATCTTAACTTGAATCGGAGGACAACCAGTAGAACACCCATTTATCATTATCGGACAATTAGCCTCCATTAGTTACTTCTCCATTATTCTAATCTTAATACCAATCTCAGGTATAATCGAGGACAAAATACTAAAATGAAACCTATGCCCTGATAGTATAAATATTACCCTGGTCTTGTAAACCAAAAATGAGGAACTATCCTCTCAAGGCATCAAGAAGAAGGACTATACCCTACCACCAACACCCAAAGCTGGTATTCTAATTAAACTACTTCTTGACGTACATAAAATTATATAGTACATTCATACATTTATGTATATCGTACATTACATTATTTACCCCTAGCATATAAGCAAGTATTAAACATTAATGCTATACAGACATAACTGTAATCTAACTAACAATTATTTACACCATGACTAATATATAACTTACATATAATTAATGCTTTAAGGACATAACTGTGTTATTATACATACACCATCCAAGTCATAAACCTTTCTCTTCCATATGACTATCCCCGTCCACATTTTGTCTATAGTTCTACCATCCTCCGTGAAACCAACAACCCGCCCACCTATGCCCCTCTTCTCGCTCCGGGCCCATAAACTTAAGCGTGACTAAAGTGAAACTTTATCAGACATCTGGTTCTTACTTCAGGGCCATGGAATGCGTTATCGCCCATACGTTCCCCTTAAATAAGACATCTCGATGGTAACGGGTCTAATCAGCCCATGATCAACATAACTGTACTCTCGTACCTTTGGTATTTTTTAATTTTAGGATGCCGTCATCAACATAGCCGTCAAGGCATGAAATACAACACAACGCCCAGGCGAACCTACTATTCAAGGGTCATTTATCCACATACCCAGTTCATCAAAGACTATATATTAATGCTTGTTAGACATAAGACCTTATTTTTACTAAAAAATAAGTAAATAAATAACTAACTAACTCACCCAAACCCCCCCTCCCCCATCCTAACGCCAAACCCCAAAAGCGCTAAGAATATAACTTAAATTTCATAAGCTCCCATTCCATTTTAGTGGTTCACAAAATATGACTTAAATTTAAGCATTAGAAAAATTTTTACAAAATTATGCCCAACTTAACCAAAATTCATCTCATTTAACACCCCGAATAAACTTGTATGCCAA